CTTCTTCTTCTTCTTCTTCTTCTTCTTCTTCTTTTCCTTTGAAATTTAAAAGAAGTAACTTCATAGGTCTAAGCCACGGGTTCGTTTGATATGTCCTCTTACGTAGCATAAATTCTGGGAAGAACCAATCTTCCTGATCCTCATTCGAATTCGCTCTGGGTGCCTTTAAGATTTCTTCATTCATTCCCATCCAATTAAAAAAGCTTTTTTTGTCTTCTTTGAGTTCTGGATCTTCTTTGAGTTCTGGATCTTCTTTGAGTTCTGGATCCTTTTCGATTTCTGGATCCAAGAGCATTTTTGGAACGATATCATAAATAAGACCTCTATTCTCATTCTCAATTATTTCAGAATTCTCATTCTCAATTATTTCAGAATTCTCATTCTCAATTATTTCAGAATTCTCATTCTCAATTATTTCAGAATTCTTAGTCTCAATTATTTCAGAATTCTTAGTCTCAATTATTTCAGAATTCTTAGTCTCAATTATTTCAGAATTCTTAGTCTCAATTATTTGAGAATTCTTAGTCTCAATCTTAGTATTTGTATTATGGTTAGGGTCGATCTTTTTCCCGGCCTCCAAATTGACTGGATATTTTTCTAAAAACTTCCAATCAAAGTCCATATATTTTCTTTCAGGTTTTTTCTTTCGCATTTTTTTCAGAGACATATAAACCTTGTCTAGATAATTGTCTAGAGAATTCTTGTCTAGATAAACCTTGTCTAGATAATCCTTGTAATAATCCTCGTAATAATTCGTTTCTAGATAAAGCTGGTCTAGAGAATCCTTGAAATAAACCTTGTCTAGAAAACTCTTGTCTAGATAATCCTGATAATCCTTGTGATAATCCTTGTCTACATAAGTATTGTCTAGATAATTGTGTAGATAAGTACTGTCTCGATAAACCTTGTCTAGAAACTTCTTGTCTAGTATCCAATCCTTGAAATAAGTCTTGAAAACAATCTCCTCTGGTATATCAAATAAGTCGACCTCTTGGCTCTTATTTACTTGTAATGGCAATTTAGAAATAGAGGAGTCCTTCTTAGTTTCAGAAGAAATGTATTTATATGCTAAAAGATCATATTTATAGTTTTTCTTAAACTTAGTTTTTTGATTTCTTACTAATGAATATACTTCAGAATCATCTTGTTTTTTGGAATGAAGTAATGGGTCTTTTTCATATGAATCTCCTTTATTTAAATCGTTATTTTGAGGCGTATGGCGTCGGTTGACTTTATTTCGCCAGGCTTGTGCGCCTACTCGCTCCCAATGAACCTTAGATAAATTGTATTGAGACTGACCTCTTAACCAGTTTTTCCATGGATTCGTTCCAAAATTTCGAAGTTTCTTATGCTTTAATTCGGAATGGAATATTCCCTGTCTTTCAAAAGAATCCTTTATTGCAGTCTTAAGAAAAAAAGACGTTCCGCGATATTGAAGAACAGATCTTAACTTATCACTAACTAGGGTTTGTGATAATTTGTAAAATACATATGCTTGTGACAGGGAAGATAAATTTGGCAAGGAAGCAAATTTCGGAACAATCTGTGACTTCCGCTTAGTTATATTTTTTATAGTCGAACTAAAGGTAATTCTTTTTTGATTTGTTTCAGTATTGGAAATGTCTTTCTCAAAAAATTTTTTTGTTAAATTGATTCTAGGAATCTTAATGATACATAGAAAGATATCTAGGTATATTTTGTATATTTTTTCAATGAAAATTTTTTGAAAATAATTCCATTTACTTATTAATCGAACATTTCTTCTTTTTACAATTTTCCAAATATTTTTTGCTGATTCTACATTATTATTTTGCTTTTTGTTGTTAGGACTATTATTTAGTCCTGGAGTTACTTTTTTTTTTTCTTTTGTAATTCTTTCTATTTGATTTTTGATTGTGCTTGTTCTATTAATCAGATTTTGGATTTTTTCTTCTGAATTTGTAGAAGCTGTAGATCGAATTTGACTAAATGATTCATTAATTATCTCATTGCTGATTATAGAATCTTTTTCTTTTTGAGTTTCACTCGATTCATCTACTCCTATCCCTTTCAATCTTGTATTTTTTTTGATTATTTTCAAAATTGTGCTTTTTAGAACTAGAACCCTTTCTTTAAGCCGTTTTATGCTTTCTTTAAGCCGTTTTATGCTTTCTTTTGCGTTTCCTAGAACTCTAACAAAATTTTGCTTTATTTTTGGGTTGAAAACGCTTCTTATAAGTCGAAAGGCGCTCCCTTCCAATTTTTCTGCTGCGAATCTTTGACTTTTTTTGCCTAGTTCTTTAAAAATGGGCCCCCAAAAAATGGAAAAGGAACAGTTGGGTCGGGTACCACCCCAAGGATAGTCAGCTAGTCCCCAGACAGACCTTATAAAAGCATAATCGTTGGTTATCCTTTGTCTATCATCCGCTGTGTGCCAAGGTTTCAACTCTAAAGGCCATAAAACTTTGACCTGAAGACCGTAGTCCCACCACTCCTCCGGAAAGTTCCTGATGGATATGACGCCTATAGCAAAACCGTCATCGTTGCATAAAAGATGAGTCTCGTTTTCCCAGTCCTTTCTATCCTCAGCCCACTCGGGCTGCTGCAAAAATAAGATACGACCAATATTTTTAGCTATTATCGCTAAAGGCAATGCAATATATCTTCTCAAATAGGAGTTAAAAATTAATACGATACCTCTTACTCCTAGCCCATAATAAAGCTCATTCCATGCATCTATTCCATCCATCCGGAACAGCTCTTCTTCGGGGTCTAGTTCGATTTTATCTTTTTTGATTCTTTTCAATTTTTTCCGTTCTTTCAATGCTTTGCTTTTTTTTTCGTCTATCTTCCTTTTTGTCTTCCTTTTTGTCTTCCTTTTTGTTTTTGTCTGTTCTTTCTTAGGTCCCTTAAGAGTGAAAAAGTCCCCTTTTTTGATTCCAAACCTATGCATCAAATTTTGCATTTTCAAAACAAGGGGTTTCACTACCCTAAAAGAACTAGACAGTGTACTTTTTAAGAAGCCCAAAAAAAGAGGGGAATGCGGAAACATTTCAATCTGTCTTACAACAACTCCGTTTTTACGCCTTAGGACGCTCGCAACACCTTTGATGTCATCCTGATGCCAAAATTGGTCGCGCACCGCTTTCAAGGAGGTCCTCCACACGTCCTTATTCTCGGTTTTCCACTCGATATTGGTGGTGAGGCTGCCAACGTGAACATGAGCAAGGCTTTTCTCAAAGTCAATACTATAAGGGTCTCCCCCACTCTTGATCAAATCCTTCATAACCTTCTCATTAATCTCTTTAGCAATCTCCGGATCAATGTTATTACTATCTTTAGAAAGATTTTTGATAAGTAAATTTTGAGTATCCTGATTCAAAATAATTTCATATTTGTATTGTGCTGATATAATATCAAAGCACTCATCATCTCCCCGCTGGGTCACAAAGAGTTCGCCCAGGTCGTATACGACCTCGCGGAGTAATACGTATGACCAGCGAGGGACGCGTTGACGGATGTGCGCTCGTCCCGCACTTTCTCCCACTTTATAAGTCCTTAGTTGCTGTAGCTTTTTTAGTTTTCGCTGGTTCCAATCAATGCTTCCCCCCCCTTTTTCCCAAGGCTTAGAAAAAAATTTTGCCAAAGGATTATAATATAATTTTCCTTCTGCTCTTAGTTTTAGTGTTTTACTTTTGAGTATCGCGAAGATTCTCTCTTCATATTTTGGGGACTCGAAAATGAAACCTGGCAAAAGGGTCTCATGAATTTGATTTAGAGCAAGGATTTGCTTAAGTTGAGATTCTGTAGGTTCATCGTCGATTCTTTCACGAGATTCTGTAGTTCCATCGTCGATTCTTTCACGAGATTCTGTAGGTTCAGCGTCGATTCTTTCACGAGATTCTGTAGTTCCATCGTCGATTCTTTCACGAGATTCTGTAGGTTCAGCGTCGATTCTTTCACGAGATTTTGTAGTTCCATCGTCGATTCTTTCACGAGATTTTGTAATTCCATTTTTTTTTCTTCCACGAGATTGCATTTCATTCTTTTTTCTTCGACGAGATTGCATTGCATTCTGGACTTTTTCACGAGATTGCATTTCATTCTTTTTTCTTCCACGAGATTTACGAGATTGAATTACATTGTAGACTTTTTCACGAAATTCACCCAATTGAAGAAGTGCCCTTTCGTCGCGTAGACGTGCTTCTTCGCGTAGACGTGCTTCTTCGCGTAGACGTGCTTCTTCGCGTAGACGTGCCTTTTCTTCCCTTTTCTCCTGTTCTTTGCTTTTCGGTGCCTTTTCTTCGCTTTTCTCCTTTTCTTCGCTTTTCTCCTTTTCTTCGCTTTTCTCCTTTTCTTCGCTTTTCTCCTTTTCTTCGCTTTTTTCCTTTTCTTCGCTTTTTTCCTTTTCTTCGCTTTTCTCCTTTTCTTCGCTTTTTTCCTTTTCTTCGCTTTTCTCCTTTTCTTCGGGATCCTCGATTACTTTGCTAAATTTTTTGATTCTTCCACGAGAGGGCCCATTCAACAAAGGATCATACCTTTTTGGTAGGCAGAGGCAGGTTTCGTTCATTTTCTCAATACAAACCCGAGTCCTTTTGTCGAGTATATCTAGAAAAAGAAATCCCGTGTCTAGAGCCTCAATTCTCTTTATAAACTCGTTATTTAAGTTGTTTTGTCTTTGTTTGTTCTTATCAAGCCAATCTTTGTCTAGTTTATCAAAGGAGAGTCTTTCTACTGTGGACGAAGATATCATCCCTTTCGTCAGTTCCTTAAAACTAGAAAAACTAGGAGGATCTGTAAAAGATATTCTTTTTTTTCCATCACTTCGGCATGTATCAAAAAAATATTGTGAAGCTTCCTTTCTTACAGCCCCAAAAAAGTGTTGATTGCTTATGTATCGTACTGGACGAGTCCATTGAAACTGAAAAAAATCGGACGCTAAAATGCTTTCCACCACTATGGGGTCTTTTTGATCTTTTTCTTCATCCAGATCCATTCCCCAACGCTGGGGAGGAATTTCT